TCAATTTTCGGATTATCTATATTTCTGTAGATTAGATTTCGTACAAATATTTTTCTATACTCTTAACTTCATTTCTAATTTATATTTTATTTTCTTATCTCAGAAAGATTTAAATTTTTTATAAGTTCATTGAATAACTTCTATTTAATCAAAAAAAAGGGGATTCTCCCCCTTTTTTTGTTTGTCCACTACTTTATTTTTATTGTACGTAATAAATAAAAAAGGAAGTTCTGATACATCTGAAAACCGACACCAAGACTAGGAATTTTTGACGAACAGGATCAAAAATCATTACTCTTTCGACACAAGAAGGGGAATTTTCCCCACCCCTATTCTTGTGTCGAAGAATAGGAAGACAAATAATCCCTCCTAGAATTATTTGTTGCCCGCATTTATAGTTCCGCACTTACTTATGCGACTATCTATCCCAATCTTATTCTATTTCAAATAGAATAAGATTGATAATTGAAATCCGGCATATACTATAGTATAGTAACATAGTTGTACGAATTAAATTTGGCTAAAAAAACAAGGAAAGCGGTGGTAAAGTCAAATAAAAGAGTCTTCTTCAAAAGGGATCTACCTATATATGATATAACTAGGAATGCGGTACAAGAGATTACCCGAAGCTCGTAGAAAAATAGTATAAACAAGTAAATAAAAGGTTTTTCAGAATTTCAATCTTTTTTGATGATACATAATCGACAACAATAATTTGTTTCTTTTTACAAACTTGATGTCGAAAAATCGGCGAGTCTAGAAATCCATTTCGGCCAATTGAACCTTCTCGAACTGTTTCTTTTTAAGAACCAAAAAGATTTGTGCCAAAATAACAGATGCCAAGAAGAATAAAAGACCTTGGACACGTAATGGATCTTGAAGTACTATTTCTGCATCTCCCTGACCAAATCCACCCACATTAGGATTACTCGTTAATGGTTGATCAAATCTGATGGATTCACCTTCTGAAACAAGAAGTTCTGGTCCAGGAGGGATAATATCAACCACTTGACCTCCATCCGACGGATCTGTTATGGTTATTTCGTACCCCCCCTTTTCTTTTCGTATGATTTTACTTACTATACCCGCTCCTGTAGCATTATAAACTGTATTGTTACTCTTGCTTCCGTCGGGATAAATCTGACCCCTTCCCCTATTTCCCCCTACGTACATAGGATATTTTAAGAAGTGAACATCCTTCTTAGTAGCGGGGTCGGGGGAAAGAATAGGAAAGGTGATTTCGCTATATTTCTGACCAGGGACAGGCCCTATCACAAGAATATTTTTTTGATTAGGGCGGTAGCTCTGAAAAGAAAAATTGCCTATCTTTTCTTTCATCTTGGGAGAAATACGATCGGAAGGAGCTAATTCAAACCCCTCCGGTAAAATAAGAACAGCCCCCACATTCAAACCCCCTTTCTTACCATTAGCAAGAACTTGTTTCACTTGCTTATCATAAGGAATTCGAACAACTGCTTCAAATACAGTATCGGGAAGTACCGCTTGTGGAACCTCAATATCCACGGGCTTATTAGCTAAATGGCAATTGGCACATACAATACGCCCAGTCGCTTCTCGTGGATTTTCATAACCCTGCTGCGCAAAAATGGGATATGCACTTGAAATCGATGTTCGAGTCATGATATATATCATGAGCGATACGGAAATAGATCGAGTAATCTGTTCCTTTATCCGAGAAAAAGTATTTCTAGTTTGCATGGTCTAATCATTGATCCGAAAATTTCTACAATAAATTGGGTAGGTCGCTCGTATAGTTCCCTATCCACGATTCTGCTATTTACTGGAATCATTTTACTGGAATGCTATAGGATGAAAATCCCCCGGGTAGAAAGCTTATGTAGAACTACACATTAAGAAACATTCTAATTTGATTAGATTAATATCGGTGGATCATTTATTAATCATTCATTGAATGATAAATAACTACAAGTGACGGAGATACACGATTTAAATAACGGAAAATCCAATATTTTAAAATAGTATCGAGAATAACTGGAAAAGTGGAAACAAGACCAGATATGATTTGATCATTATGAACAAATCCAAAATCCTTGTAGACAGAACCAATCATTAGTTCCCAACCGTGGGGTGAATGAAATCCGATACATAAATCCGTTAATAAAAGAATCGAAAAAGCTTTTACTGTATCGCTTACGTTATATAGGAATTCCTGAGCCCAAGAGTTAAAAATAACAAGTTCTTCATTACCTAAAATAGAATAACCGCTTAGAATAGCAAAACATATTATATTTGTCGAGAAGTGCAAAATCATATGGATACGATCCTCATTGTGTATCTTGATTAATTGGATCGTTTCTTTGTGGATTCCTATAGGAAGCTTTTGTAGATGTATTTCCGAGTATTCCTTGATCAGTTCGTCCAAGAAGAGGATTTCCTCTAATTCTATGAACTTTTCTAAAATCCTTTTTTCTTGAATATCATTAAAAAAGATTTCGGATTGATCAGTATTCGACCAATTAGTAACCCAAGATTCCATACTTTTAGTAAATGATGAGAGAGAAATCCAACAGGACAAAAACACTATAGATGCAAGATACAAAAGAGGAATGAATGCTTTCTTTTTTGCCATTTTTCGTCTGTGAATTATTAATTAACCCACTTCATTCGTCGACTTTATGTGATCGAATATCTCTTTTACCCATGAGTTCTAGACAAGGTATCAAACCCATGAATCTATTTTATTTGTGATTTTGTGTGAATCTAGAACGAATACAAAAATAGACTACGACTCCGCTTCGAATTCGAATCAAGAAATAATAAAAGATTTTGTTTCCAGATCTCTCAATTCATCAAATTTCTTAAAGTGTCTCCTTTCGGTCATTCATCGAAAGGAGACACTTTAAGAAATGAATATTATTGATATTTTGAGACGAAAGAATTCCTTTTCTATAAAAATATAGAATATTTTGAAAAAATTCCAACGATTACCCATATCCAAGAATAGAATAATTGAGAGAAAGATATTGTGATGATAAAAAAGATGAGTGGTAAAACAAGACAGAAATGGACCAGTTTTCATTATTAAGAAAACCCTTTATTGGTTAGTATTAGTAATGGAACACAAAAGAAAGGATAAATTAAAGGGTCGATTGACAGAAATAATTTACACGATAGCATTTATCTGCATCTAAAGTATCAATTCCAACAAATATTGAAAAAAGATGAATTGATTTCTTTCGAAATCATTTGATATATCCGATGAATTGAATCTAGTAGTTCAATTTGTTACTTGTTTGAATTGAGTTGCATGTATTTGGATACGCATAAAAAACCACAAAAGAGAGGGTTTTGTTTTAGGGTTGTTCTATGTATATCGGCTTTGGCTCGACTGAACGTTTTGACGAAACTTCAGTTAAATTATGTTATAGAAAAAACAGGAATTTTTTCCCTCCTGCTGAGAAAGCATTCATTCTTCAGCCCATTTCCTTTTCTCAAAAGACTTCAATTGGTACGCGCAAAAAATAGGCCAATTCGGCGGCTTTTTGTTCAATTTCTCGTGAAGTCAAATTCTCATCAGTACGGGTCAACGGAATAGCCCCCCGGCCCCTGATGTCCATATAAAGGATACGACGAGCATAAATACCCTCTTTAACTTCTATTCTAATGGACTGAATATCTTTTATACGGAATCGGAGGAATATGCGACGATTTTTTCCAGGAAATCCCCAACGAAAAATACACACTATTCCCTCCTTTCTATCGAATCGATCATAACCACTACCTACATTCCAGGAAATTGTGCACCACAAATAGGAACTAATAAAGAAACCAGCGATCCCGTAGAAAGACATCACGAGCCCTTGTGGAAAAAAAACAATTTGCTGAGCCGGAACAAAAGATATCAAATTTCTACCAAGATAACTGGAAGTTCCAACCAATAAGAATCCTAATGAACCTAAAAAAACGATAAGGGCCCAGCAAAAATTACTTAGTTTTCGAGACCCCGTTATAAGTTCTATCCATATATGTTCTGATCGCCAACTCATACTTCATCCGATTTCATTTTATTGGAATTGAGAGAATACCCCAAATTATTTTGACTTGACTTTTTTTGTTTCCGAAGGAACTGTCATCAAACTAGCACTAGTTTGATGTGAACTAGTGCTAGTTGATGTGAACCCTTAGGAGTAATTTATCAAATTGGTTAGATCTAAACTAATAACATACCCTTCCTTAAATCCCAAATATACATATTACAAATGGATCCACCAACTTTAGGTATCCAACGATCCCGCTCTATTTGAAACTAGCTGGAATTTATTTACCCATAGATCATTTTATGCAGGCATAATAGCTTTTTCCTTTAGAAATAACATGTCATACCATATTTCCATTTCCCGAAAGAAATAAGTATCTGTGTTATGCTAGCAAGTAGAAGTTCAAAAAAAATGGATGAGATTGGGTCCCCTCAGATCTAAACAATCTTGTTTTTTTGAACATAAAGAAATAAAGAAGCCATTGCAATTGCCGGAAATACTAGGCCTACTAAAGGCACAAAAATAGAGGGAAAAGTGAAAGTTGTCATAAAATGGGGTACCTCGATTTACTATTTGCACCTGTTATTACTTTTTTATATCATATTTTACAATAATTATAATTCAAAATTGTAATTATTATGAATTGGTCTTTATTATTAAATTAAATTTCTTAAGAAATTTAATTTGAAAATTCTTATAGAAGTAATAAATATCTATATATCTAGTATATAGACTAAGTTCAAGGAATGTAGAACTAAATAAATGGACTTATTCATCTTTCTACACGAAAGATACCTATGATAATCAACTTAAATTATATTAATTCTATTTTTTTCTTAATCTCTTTGTGTTTTGTTCTTGTCTTTTAATTTGAAAAGGTTTCTTACAAATTATCGAAAGATTTGCTAGAATCCGACACAACTAGTATTTTTAGTGAAAATGAGATTTTCGGGCGATGCAGAAAGATCAAAAACTATATAT